GGGCTAACCATTTTGCTAATATATCCATATTTTTTTGAATTCCTTCTTGATTAAAAGGAATTCCCAGAGATCCAATCAACAAAGTAAATAGAACTAATACAAATAAAGGAAATAACATCGTATTATCCGATTCATACGGGTATATATAAACTTTTTTATTTTCAAAATGCAAAATATTCATAAAAGATTTTTCTGCATTTATTTTTTTTAAATTCTCATTTCTTCGATATGTTTTTTTTTTCAAAAAAGACAAACGTCCGTTTTGCATTCTTAATAAACGAAAATTTTTGTTCATTTTTGTTGAATACCCTTTACCCCATATAGATATGGAATATAGAGCTGAATTTTTTTTACCACTATAATTTTTAAAATAAACATTTAGATGCCCCTCAAAAGTAAGTAAATAGATCCGAAACATATAAAATGCCGTTAATCCTGCCGTGGCCCAAGCTATTATTGCGAAAATAGGCGAATATAACCAACTATCATTAAGAATTTCATCTTTGGACCAAAAACAAGCAAGGGGGGGAATACCGCAAAGGGAAAGTGTACCTAACAAAAAAGATGTTTTAGTAATCGGAGCATATTTTGTTAACCCACCCATGAGAACCATATTCTGACTTTTATCCGGAGAATATCCAACAACAGTTTCCATTGAATGAATAACAGATCCAGATCCTAAAAATAATAATGCTTTTGAATAAGCATGAGTAATCAAATGAAATAAAGCACTTCGGTAAGACCCCATTCCTAGAGCTAACATCATATAGCCCAATTGAGACATTGTCGAATAGGCTAAACCCCTTTTAATGTCTTTTTGAGCAAGAGCTAAAGTAGCTCCTAATAATACTGTTATTATACCTATCAACGAGATAAAATTCATTATATAAGGTATAACTATAAAAAGAGGAAGAAGACGAGCTACAAGAAAAATACCCGCTGCTACCATAGTAGCAGCGTGTATAAGAGCTGAAATGGGAGTGGGTCCTTCCATAGCATCGGCTAACCATACATGAAGAGGAAATTGTGCAGATTTAGCAACTGCACCAGCAAATACTAAAGCAGCACACAGTGTAACAAAGGGAGAATTTACTTCATTCTTTAAAATCAAATTATTGAATATTTCGAATAAATCCCTAAATTCAAAACTACCCGTTATCCAATAAAAACCCAAAATTCCTAATAATAAACCAAAATCCCCTACTCGATTTGTTACAAATGCCTTTTGGCAAGCATTTGCTGCAAGAGGTCTTGTGAACCAAAAACCTATTAATAGATAGGAACACACCCCAACCAATTCCCAAAAAATATAAATTTGTATCAAATTCGAACTAGTAACTAATCCCAACATTGAAGTACTGAAAAAACTCATATAAGCAAAAAATCTCAAGTAGCCCTGATCATGAACCATATAATTATCACTATAAATAAGAACCATAATTCCAACAGTAGTGATTAACATTGACATAATAGAAGTAAGTGGATCAATCAAGTAGCCTAATTCTAAAGAAAAATCATTATCGAGAGTCCAAGACCAGATATATTGATATATAAAATTGCTATTTATTTGCTGAATAGACAGATTAATTGAAAAAAGCATGACTATACTTAACAATAAAATACTCGGAAAAGCCCACATACGACGAAGATTTTTTGTTGCTGTCGGAAAAAGAAGAAGTCCAACTCCTATTAACATGGGAACTGGAAGTGGAACAAAAGGTATGATCCACGCATATTGATACATCTGTTCCATAAAAAAAGTTTTTTCTTAATAATTCTTAATTCATATTAATGGTTTCCGATTCGCCGGATTTTCCCTCTTTTGAAAAGAGTCAATAAAAAATCAAGATATGCGCGAACATAAATAGAATTTTTTGAATTTGTATTTCTTTTTATGTATTCTTTCTGCTAAATACTTCAAATATTCAAATCAAGAAGTTACAATTGGTCAAATCATAGGAAAAAAACTTTAAAGTCTCCTTTTGGATTTGAAAATTGCGAAGAAAGGGTCAAATTAAGTCTTTTTCCGAGTTTGACAAACAAAGTTTTTATTAAACATACTAAAAACAAGGGGTTTTACACTTCGCGAGGTATTGTATATTCCATCATAAATTCAATATGACAGTAAACAGTAAAGAGAAGGAAAAACCAGTCCGTATTCATTTTTGTATATATTAATTTGTATATTGTATATATTAAGTTCAACGAATTCCATTCCATAAAGAATCTATAAATTCTATGACTATGGATTTGAATGGGAAATAACGGGAAAGAAAGATATCAATCAAAACGAAATTTTTTTTGAGGGATACTTTAAAAGTTAAGAGATGGAAAAAACAAATAAAAAATATTCTTTACTATTTTGTGTAATTTTCCCGTACCTTTCGCCTATCTTTTTGACTTTTTTATTGGAACAATATTCTTTAAAAATACAATAAACTTAGTAAAGTGACGCTTTTTTTGTAAACACTAAATGTCTTTCACATACAGCTATACCAATGAGTAATCTCTCAATTTAAAATTGAAATGGCAGTTCCAAAAAAACGTACTTCTGCATCAAAAAAGCGTATTCGTAAAAATTGTTGGAAAAGGAAAGGGTATTGGGCAGCGTTAAAAGCGTTTTCCTTGGGGAAATCTCTTTCTACTGGAAATTCCAAAAGTTTTTTTGTGCAACAAACAAATCCAAAATAAGTAATAAAGCCTAAAAGATTGGAATCAACCTGAGTCAAAAATGGACTCAGCTTATTTCCAAAATTCCATATTTTCATTCTTAGAATATGTAGAACAAGAATTTTTCTCTTTACCTTACCCCAAACCTAATTGAAAAATTCAACAAAAAAAGTTTTTTTGTTGATAAAAAACACAATAGAATTTGACTTATTTTTTCATTACCAAGGTGGGGAGTCTTTTTTCCCCATCGACCTATTTTCCAATTTTTTTAGTTTCTTTGAATTCGTATATAGATCCCGATATATCTCTTCTTATCAACCCCCCCCAAAAAAAAGACTTAGGTAAGATATTCTGGAGAATATGTATAAATTCGGAATGATCAAAAATCCATTTTTTCAATGAAAAAAATAGTTTATTGATAAAAAACAATTTCTTGGGGGTTCTATCCCTTAATTCAGATATCAGATATAGGGCTATTTGGTTTTACAAGAGTTCAAGCCGAGGGGAATATCAAATTCACGAAAAATGAAGACCTTAAACTAAACTAATGAACCTTCAAATACCTAGGGGACGAAATTTATTCATCTATTTGAATCTTTCCTAATTCCATCCAACTGACTTGTTAAATCTAGACGATTTCTTATTCATAGGTTATTATCAGTTCAAGACAAGCCGCTATGGTGAAATTGGTAGACACGCTGCTCTTAGGAAGCAGTGCTAGAGCATCTCGGTTCGAGTCCGAGTGGCGGCATGTCATCGACTAAAAAAGTCATTGAATCCTATAATGAATTCAATTGGACATTTAGATTCTATAATTCAGAATTCAGGGACTCCTCCTTTTAAATTTTTTTATGATTATGATATTTTCAACCTTAGAGCATATATTTACTCAGATTTGTTTTTCGATCGTTTCCATTCTAATATCAATTCATTTGATAAGCTTTTTTGTTGATGAAATCGTAAAACTGTATGATTCATCCAAAAGGGGCATGATAATAACTTTTTTTTGCATAACGGGATTATTAGTTACCCGTTGGATTTATTCAGGACATTTTCCGCTAAGTAATCTATATGAATCACTAATCTTCCTATCATGGAGTTTTTCCCTTATTCATATAGTTCCATATTTCAAAAAAAAGAAAAATATTATAAGCCCAATAATTGAGCCCAGTGCTCTTTTTACCCAAGGCTTTGCTACCTCAGGCCTTTTAACGGAAATACGGGAATCCGCAATATTAGTACCCGCTCTTCAATCGGAGTGGTTAATAATGCACGTAAGTATGATGATATTAGGTTATGCAGCCCTTTTGTGCGGATCATTATTATCCGTATCACTTCTAGTCCTTACAGTTAGAAAAAAGAGACATTTGATTACTACAAGTAATCATTTATTACATTTGAATGGGTCGCTTTTTTTTGGTGAAATCGAATTAATGATTGAACGCGGTCATTTTTTACAAAATACTTCTTTTTTTTCTACAAGGAATTATTACAAATCGCAATTGATTCAACAGTTGGATTTTTGGAGTTATCGAGTTATTAGTCTAGGATTTATCTTTTTAACCATAGGAATTCTTTCTGGAGCCGTGTGGGCTAACGAAGCATGGGGATCCTATTGGAGTTGGGACCCAAAAGAAACTTGGGCTTTTATTACTTGGCTGGTGTTCGCAATTTATTTGCATACTCGAACAAATAAAAAATGGAAAGGTAGAAATTCAGCAATTGTGGCGTCTATTGGATTTCTTATAATTTGGATATGCTATTTTGGGGTCAATTTATTAGGAATAGGACTACATAGTTATGGTTCATTTTCATTATAATTATAAAATAAATTATAAAATAATGGAATGTGGGGGTTCTTAGAATAGGAAAGTCTAGGGCACATATACGATCAAAGAATTTGGTGTGAACTGGCGAGAACAAGGTGAATCAAATATTTAGTGATTCGCTGGGGGTCTTGCCAGTTGAAAATGAATTTTAACTTAACGTATGACAAGAAGAAGAAAAAGCCTTCTTCTTGTCATTGTACGAAAAATTGTTGTAAAATTCATTAAAACTTTCTATAACAAAATTAGAAAAAATTAGATAGAATAGCTTCAACCTTTTCAACTGAGAGGGAAAGAACGAAATCGGGGTACATACCAATACCTAGTATTGGTAAAAAAATAGCGATCGAAAGAAATAACTCTCGTGGTCCAGAATCAAACAAATAGGAATTTGAAACATTAAATATCTTGTAGCCGTAGAACATCTGACGTAACATAGATAATAAATAAATAGGAGTTAATATCATTCCAATTGCCATTACAAAAGTAATGAATAGTTTTGTTAGTAACAGATATTTTTCACTAGTAATGAATCCCCAAAATACTATTAATTCGGCAACAAAACCACTCATACCTGGTAATGCAAGAGAAGCCATCGAAAAGCTACTGAACATCGTGAATATTTTTGGCATTGAGATAGCTATTCCACCCATTTCGTCAAGATAAATAAGACGTATTCTATCATAAGTTGTCCCAGCCAAGAAAAAAAGTGCAGCACCAATAAATCCATGGGAGATTATTTGTAAAAGCGCTCCGTTGAGTCCCATATCGGTCATAGAACCAATTCCTATAATTATGAAACCCATATGCGATACAGAGGAATAGGCTATTCTTTTTTTTAAATTCCGTTGACCCAGAGATGTTGAAGCTGCATAGATTATTTGCACGGCGCCTACTATCATTAACCAAGGAGAAAATATAGAATGCGCATGGGGAAATAATTCCATATTGATTCGAACTAATCCATACGCTCCCATTTTTAATAAGATTCCGGCTAGAAGCATACAAGTACTATAGTGTGCTTCTCCATGGGTATCTGGTAACCATGTATGTAGTGGTATGATTGGTAATTTGACAGCAAAAGCAATAAAAAATCCAATATAGAATAGTATTTCCAAAGCTAAGGGATAGGTTTGGTTGGAGACTATGTCTAAATTTAATGTTGGTTCATTAGAACCATATAAACCGACGCCAAGAACTCCCAGTAAAAGAAAAACAGAACCCCCTGCCGTGTATAAAATAAATTTTGTAGCTGAGTAGAGACGTTTTTTTCCTCCCCACATGGATACAAGTAGATAAACGGGGATTAATTCTAACTCCCACATGAGGAAAAAAAGTAAAAGGTCCCGAGAAGAAAATAATCCGATTTGCCCGCTATACATTGCTAACATCAGGAAATTAAATAAGCGAGAATCTCGAGTAAGTGGCCAAGCCGCTAAGGTAGCTAAAGTAGTGATGAATCCCGTTAATAGAATGGGTCCTATTGAGAGCCCATCTATTCCTAGTCTCCAATGGAAATAAAAAAAATGGATCCAGTTATAATCCTCCTCTAGTTGGATTAATGGATCATCCGATTGGAAATGATAACAGAATGCATAAGTCATTAGAAGGAGTTCTAGAATACAAATACATATAGTATACCAATGAATTACTTTATTTCCTTTATGTGGAAGAAGGAAAATTAAGGAACCCGAAAAAATTGGTAAAACAACAATTATTGTTAAGAAAGGAAAATGATTCGTGGTAAAGACAAGATAGACTTGGGCCATAAAAATCCGTGCGCAAACTATTTTTATTTGATTTTGCGCACGGATTTTATCGGTAAAAAAAATGGATTTATTTTAAGTAGAGTTTTTATGGAACGTATCAATAAGCTAGACCCATACTACGGGTTGTTTCATGCCATAAATAAACCCGAACACTCAAGAAATCCGTTGGACAGGCGGATTCACATCTCTTACAACCAACACAGTCCTCAGTCCTTGGAGCAGAAGCTATTTGTTTAGCTTTACATCCGTCCCAGGGTATCATTTCTAATACATCGGTGGGACAAGCTCGGACACATTGAGTACATCCTATACATGTATCATAAATCTTTACTGAGTGTGACATTGTATCTATACAATTTTTAACATCATGAATTTTCGGTCTAGTAAACTAACTTAGAAATCAATCTTCTAATTAGATACCAGACGAATCGATGGGTGATCCGAATCAATGTACTTGAATTGTTTCTGAGGGGGCGCAAAAGTCCTTTGATTTCTTATGTTTCGGCAAACATGATCATACCTTACCCATATCAAACCGTCCAGCTGGAAGTTATTTATGACTACTCGAATTTTCTTTTCTATGATTCATATTATTTATTCAACAAATTGGATTGGTTAATACGAGTGGATTTTCTATTACGATAAATGGATGAAACAATAGCTAATCCAATAGCTGCTTCAGCGGCTGCAATAGCTATAAGAAAAATGGAAAAAATGTCTCCTCTTAATTGACGATCATCAAACATATCAGAAAATGTTACAAAATGGATATTAACCGAATTTAATATAAGTTCAAGACACATAAGGGCTCTAACCATATTTCGACTTGTGATCAATCCATAAATACCAATAGAAAATAAAAAGGCACTCAAAACAAGTATATGTTCGAGCATCATTACTCAACTCCTTATCAATCTTGATTCATTTCAATCTGAACAATAATTCAATCCAGTCGATTCTAATACATATGGAAGAAAACAAAGGAATTGGTTGGGAATAGATCAAAACAAAAATAAATTGATTCGATTTTCGTTTTAGATGGGTACTCAAATTTCCAATTAAAGGATTAGATTCTTTTTCCCTTGATTTATTTGAGAATCCTTCCTTTAAAATTATTGACGAGCTATAGCAATCGCACCGATTAAAGCAACTAAAAGAATTATTGAAATGAGTTCAAATGGAAGAAAAAAATCTGTTGATAAATGAATTCCAATTTGTTGACTATTACTTATCAAATCTTGCTCTAAAATATGGTTTGATTTTGTAGTCCAAACGATCCCATACCAGGACGTATCTAGAATAATAGTAATTAGTGAAATAAAAAGACTTGTACAAACCATCGAAGTAATTCCATCCCCAACGGTCCAAAGCTGAAAATCTTCGAAATCGTAATCTTCTGAACCATTCATGAACATGACAGCAAAAATAATTAAAACATTTATAGCTCCTACATAAATAAGGAGCTGCGCAGCAGCTACAAAATAAGAATTCGATAGAATATAGAATAAGGATATACAAAAAAGAACCAATCCCAATGAAAAGGCCGAATAAATTGGATTTGGAAATAAGACTATTCCAAGACTTCCTAATATAAGACCCGACCCCAGAAAAACTAAAAGAAAATCGTGTATTGGTCCAGGTAAATCCATTTTTTTATAGAAAAAGTAAATCCAAATATTTCATGACTTTGTTGAACCGACCGGGAAAAAGGGGAATTATCCTAGGATACTTCTTAATTCTTAATTGAAGAAAATTTGAATTGAATAGGGTGGTTGGTGTGGATTGAGGTAGATCCAGTTATTGGTCTACTCTTATTCTCGAAAACAAAGTTTTAAATTCTATATTTTTAAATCATTATTCGAATAGAAATAAATTTTCAATCCAAATCAACCACGATTCTCGACAACCAATCACTCATTATCTTGTATCTTGAACAAGCAAAAACCCGATTCCCTTAGATTCCATAGTTATTTGGAATTTGGAAATGCAAGGGTTTTATACATTTTTTATTTGAGGTGAATTTGACGAAATTGTTCGAATTGTGTAATCGCCCGTTATGGACACCGGTAATCGACCTAAAGAAATTTGATTATAATTCAATTCGTGACGATCATAAGTAGAAAGTTCATATTCTTCAGTCATTGATAAACAATTTGTTGGACAATACTCAACGCAATTACCACAAAATATACAAATCCCAAAATCAATACTGTAATTAAGTAATCGTTTCTTTCGAATATCAGTTTCCAATTTCCAATCAACTACGGGTAGATCTATAGGACACACACGAACACATACTTCACAAGCAATGCATTTATCAAATTCAAAGTGTATTCGGCCCCGGAAACGCTCCGATGCAATGAATTTTTCATAGGGGTATTGAATAGTTACAGGTAGACGATTTGCATGGGACAAAGTAATCATGAAACCTTGACCAATGTACCTGGCAGCTCGTATTGTTTGTTGACCAGAATTCAAGAACTCGGTTAGCATAGGGAACATATCGGAATATCTATAAATAATTTTATACTTGTTTCTTTCTCTTGTTTGAGACAAGTTTTGAAATAGAAAAATTCTAGTTCTTTACAGTGAAAAAAGTTGGGACGAAGTCGTTAATAATAGATTACCCAGAGAAATAGGTAAAAGAAATTTCCACCCAAGATTTAATAGTTGATCCATCCTCAATCTCGGTAAAGTCCATCTTGTTGCAATAGAAATGAACAAGAACAGATAAGTTTTCGCTAATGTACTAAAGATACCTACTATTGTTCCAAAAATTTGACTTCTTTTAGTTAATTCAGGAACGAATATGTAGGGAATAGAAAGATTCCAACCTCCCAAGTAAAGAACTGTTACAAATAATGAAGAAACTAGTAGATTTAGATAGGAAGCAACGTAAAATAAACCAAATTTTATACCTGAATATTCGGTTTGATAACCCGCTACCAATTCTTCTTCTGCTTCTGGTAAATCAAAAGGTAATCTCTCACACTCGGCTAAAGAAGAAATTAGAAAAACGATAAACCCTATAGGTTGACGCCACAAATTCCATCCCCAAAAACCGTATTTGGACTGCGCTTCAACTATATCAACTGTACTTGAACTGTTAGATAATCATAGTCGGCGATAACATCACTGTTCCCGTCGCTATTACAGAACCGTACATGAAATTTTTACCTCATACGGCTCCTCGTAGGTCACAAAAAACTGTAAGGGCCTTTCAATATTTTGGATCTTGATCCCTTTGTGGGATCCATAGAGTCAAACTCTTATCCTAAAGCCTAGAATTCAACCTATGAAATTCCGTCTGCTAGTTATAATAAAAAAAGTGCTTCTGAATTGATCTCATCTTTTAAAAGTTTGTATTTTTCTTTGTTGATTAAATTAATAACTTTATCCTTGAATAAAAAACTTTTTTGAGGATTATAGTACAGAGATATTTCCACCTATTCTTTTTTTTTAGTACGAAAATTAGATATTTTATTACCTAACAAAGATTCTATTTCTATCAATAAAATAAAAAAAAGGATGAATAAAAAAGATCTCTTTTTGCAATTACGGATGAATAAGAATAAAAAAGATTTCTTTTTTGCAATTCTAGTCTTTCCACTTTTGTTCGTTCCTATTCTACTTTCCCGGGAAAAAAGGGGGCGGGCGGCATTACCGAAATAAAAGATTTCTTCGTTCTTGATAGTTATTTACTTAATCGGTGGATAGGAAGATACTCTGGATCAAAATCTAGGGGAGTACTTCTTAATAATTTCTACCAATCTAAAGCCCCAATTCGAATTACTTTGGTATAACTATCCTCTTGGAAAGGTTATATAATCTCCATTACTAATCCTTTGTGTATCTTAGTCTTCCTAACCCTCCACTCGTTTTTTGAATCTTCCAGTAGGTTAATACTAATACATCCATGGTAATGGATAGTAAAAATAGTAAAAACCCAGGGATTGATCTTTTGAACCCGCTTCAAGCCGTGATTACTAATCAACCAATCTAACTTGGGGTAAAATAAACATAAGAACTGATACTGTTTACTTTGACTTAATTCTTGTACATAGGAAATGAGATTGAATGGCTTTAACAGCAAATTAGGAAACCGTTTGATTTCACTCATCTAACTATCCGGTTTAGTTTATCAACTACGACGCTGAATAAAAAATAGATATTCAACTTTCTTGCTAGAAAGAAATATGGAAAGTTTATGTCTCACCGAATCACACGTAGAGATATTGATAATACACATAGAGTTAATGGTATTTCATAACTAATTGATTGAGCAGCAGCCCTTAATCCACCTAAAAAGGAATATTTATTATTTGATCCATATCCGGACATAAGAAGTCCAACGGGAGCAAGGCTTGAAATAGCGATCCATAAAAAAACACCAATACTAAGATCGGCTAGAATAAGTCGATAACTAAAAGGAATTACTGAATAACTTAGAAAAATGGATATCACTGCTATGGATGGCCCAATATTGAATAAACGAGTATCTCCTCTAGATGGAAGAAGATTCTCTTTGAAAAGTAATTTTGTCCCATCTGCTAGAGCTTGAAGAATTCCCAAAGGTCCGGCATATTCAGGTCCAATACGTTGTTGGATTCCTGCAGATATTTCTCTTTCTAACCAAACAATTACTAGTACACCTAGTGTGATTCCTAATACAAGAGTCAAAATAGGGATAAGTGTCCATAATATCCCATAGACTTCTTTTAAGGATTCAAATCTGGAAAAAGAATGGATAGCTTGTAGTTCTGTTGTATCAATTATCATTTCAACGATCGACTTCTCCCATAATGATATCTATGCTACCTAGTATCGTCATAATATCAGCCAATTTCATTCTTTTAACTAGCTGAGGAAGAATTTGCAAGTTGATAAAACCCGGCGGTCGAATTTTCCATCTCCAAGGAAAAACACTCTGATCTCCTATCAGAAAAATTCCCAATTCCCCTTTTGGTGCTTCAACTCTTACATAAAGTTCTTGCTTGGACAATTCAAAGGTTGGAGAAGGTTTTTTACTAATAAATCGATATTCAAAATCATTCCATTCCGGGTTTTTTATTCTATCAAAGCGTCGTATTTCTAAATTTTCATATGGACCCCCGGGAATTCCCTCTAAGGCCTGTTGAAGAATTTTTACGGATTCTGCCATTTCACCCATTCGTACTAAATAACGAGCTAATGAATCCCCTTCTTTTTGCCAGTGAACCTCCCAATCAAATTCGTCGTAACACTCATAACGATCAACTTTACGAAGATCCCATTCTATTCCGGAAGCTCGTAGCATTGGGCCGGATAAACCCCAATTTAGTGCTTCTTCTGCCTGAATAATGCCTATGCCTTCAACTCGTTCTAAAAAAATAGGATTCCGTGTAATAAGTTTTTGATATTCATCAACACCGATTAAAAAATAATCGCAAAATTCCAAACATTTATCTACCCAACCATGAGGTAAATCGGCAGCTACTCCTCCGATACGAAAATAATTATGCATCATACGCATACCGGTAGCAGCTTCGAATAGGTCATATATCCATTCTCGTTCTCTAAAAATATAGAAGAAAGGGGTCTGTGCTCCAATATCGGCCATAAAGGGGCCGAGCCATAACAAATGAGAAGCGATACGACTTAATTCCAACATAATAATTCTTATATAGCTAGCCCTTTTAGGGACTTGAATATTGCCTAGCTGTTCAGGTGCGTTTACAGTTATTGCTTCTGTGAACATAGTCGCTAAATAATCCCAACGTGTTACATAAGGCAAGTATTGTATAATTGTTCGGTTTTCTGCAATTTTCTCCATACCTCTATGTAAATAACCCAATATTGGTTCACAGTCGATAACATCTTCACCATCGAGAGTAACGATCAGCCGAAGAACGCCGTGCATTGATGGGTGGTGAGGGCCCATATTTACTATCATTAGGTCTTTTCTTGTAGTTGGTGCAATCATAAGTTTTTTTCCGAGTCATTCTTCCATGCATTGTTTGAACGTAAAAAGAAGAGTTCGTCAAAATTAAAACGAATAAAAGTTCAAATGGTATTAGGCTTCAAGTTAACGAGTTTTTTTCTCTCGAATATCTAACTCAGCAGTTAATTCTTTATAACGTTCTCTATTTTTTTTTGACAAATAGGCTAGCAGTCGTTGACGTTTTCCCAAAATTTTCCGCAAACCTCTCTGGGATGAAGAGTCTTTTTTGTGTAATTCCAAATGCGAAGTAAGGCTACTTATCTTAGTGGTGAAAGTGAATACTTGAAATTCAACAGACCCCCTGTTTTCTGTGTTTTCTTTTTGAGAAATAACTGAAATGAATGAATTTTTTACCATAGAAAAATTCCCCCTTCATTTTGAAAGATATGGATATGGATTTTACCGATCAGTAATAATAATGCCATTAATTTTAATGGGTATATACAAAATATACAAAAATCTAATCTAATTCATCTAATTCCAAGTTATTTTAAAACTGCTAATTTTCTGGATTCAAATCACTCCATCCAAATTTGAGTTGGATTGAGATAGAGGTAGAAAAGGATTAGTACATTTTTGCATTTAAAGGTTTAGACCTAAAATAAAAAAAATTCTAAAGTTCTATTAATTCATTTCGAGATTGAAGTCCCCTATTATTCATTTCATTATTCATTTGATATTGGATTGGATATTTTATATCTTATATCAATGAAAGGGAAGACTAAAATGTGTGGTCCACATATTTCTTTTAGATACCCTATATTTTTTCATATTTTCATATACCCATATATCATAAAAGTATATGATATACGGATATAGAGTTATTATCCACGAATTTTCAATTGTGGATATAGATGTATCCTTAACATACCGAAACGACTGCCATTGTTAGTATTAAACCAATACCGATTCATACAGGATAAATCTTCTAATCGATAATTAGGCCAAAGAAAGAGCTTTAATTTCATTAAAGGATTTTCTTCTATATTAAGACCTTTATTCCCGGGCGAAGTTTGGTTGCTGTTCTTTCGGTTCCAAAATACTAGATTTCTATTTTCATCCTTTCGATACTTTGAATTGAATGAAATTAGAATTCTCAATTTTCTACGACGTTTAAACGATAAAATATTTTCAGGAATAAGGAAATAAAAATGATTCTTATAAAGATATCTTTCTTTTTGGTATTTTTTATTTGTTTGGTACTTACTCTTATCAATCAATGAAGTACTTATGGTTTGATACATTAAAAATAGTCCATCATTTTTTCCAAACAGACGAATGGGTTCTAGAATCAATATTCCCTTCTTGAGCAATTCTGCACAAGTTAGACTATGATGAATCATCATTATATCCAAATCCATTTCTTTTGTTTGAATTGAAGATAGAATAATCTTTCTTGGATCTATCAGTCTAAGCAGGAGACAATATATCTCTTGATTATTCCTCAATCTTTCGTCCGAAGTATCGTTCCGCCATTTGCATTGAAAAAGTAAATAACGTTCTAGGAAGGAATCTAGTTGACTTTTTTTCTTTTTCATGTCTAATTTTACCGGATTTTCTTCACTAGATTTTTGTTGTGACAGAATAGATCCAGAATCTTTTCCTTTTGTGATTTCTTCTTGATTTTCTTGCTTTTTTTTTAATTTGCTTTTTTTCTTTTCATTTCTATTTAGATTTCTATTTAGATTTAAAAGAAGTAATTTGTTTGGTCTAAACCAAGGTTTCATTTTATATGCTTGATGAAATAAGACAAATTCGGGGAAGAACCAACCCTCTAGATTTGAGATAGAATAATTTAGCATTTTCTCATTCATTCCCATCCAATCAACAAAAACGTTGTGGAATTTTAGGAGATTGTCTGGAAGCCTAAAATAAGAAATATTCAAATAGGCATTTGAAATAGATATTTTCAAATAGTTATGAGTCTTCCTTTGCATATTTTGATTCTTATTTGCACCGGTCGTGATGGAGGAAATATCCGTTTTTTGTCTGCGATACAAACTTTTCCAACGCAAATATTTTCTATTTACCATTTTTTCCACAGCTAGTATATCCACATAATTATAGATAGGGGTGGTTTTCAGAATATCATAAAGTCGATCCTCGTGCGTGTTACAAGAAAGTTCTCGGTTCTTATTTCCTTGAAACGTAAGTCCATAAATTATTTCCTTGAATTTTTCGGAGTTAAGAAATTTATCTGCTAAAAGATCATATCTATAATATTTTTGAAAATTTTCTTTTTTATTCGCTAACGCCAATTTGTATACTTCCTGTTTTTTTTTTGAATTACTTACTCGGTCTGTTTCAGTTTCATATGAATTGCATTTTCTTAATTTTTCCTTTTTATCTATACAAGGCTGACGGGAAGTATTTCGCCATTTTTCGGGCATTAATCTAGACCATCTGGTCGACGATAAATCGTATGGATAATACCCTCTTAACCAGTTTTTCCATTCATTTTGCTCATAATTCGTAAATTTCTGATCATCTAATTTTAATTTGGAATGAACTATTCCTTGTTTTTCCAAAGAATCCTTTATTTCGGGCTTAAGAAACAAAGAGATTCCTTGATATTGAAGAACAGATCTTAATTTATGCAAATTACTAACTTGGATTTGTGATAATTTGTAAAATACATATGCTTGTGACACGCACGATAAGTCAAAAAAAATATGTAAATTGCTTTTAATATACCTAATGTTATCAAGGGACTTTTTAAAGGGAATTGGTTTTTTCTTAATTAGGTTTAGGGATTTATCAATAATTTTTTTTGTTAACCTAAGACGAGTATTAATATATGAACTATATTTACATACCCTTGCTAGTTTCAATTCAATGCTAGATAAAAACAGATGCCGATATATTCGTTCGATATATAAAAATATATGCCGATATATTAGTTCAATGAAAAATTTCAAATAAAGGGGAAATTTAGAAATTAATCGAATAGTTCTTCTTTTTATTAATATTTTCCATTTTTCTAAGCTTTTCGCATTAGAACTTGATTTGTTAGGACCCATATTGTTTTTTCTTTTCTTGTTTATATTTTTTTCTATTTGATTTCTAATTGTCCCTATTTGCTCAGTCAGATCTTTTATTTTTTTTTCTGTCAATGAAGAATTTGGCAAACCCGGGGATCTTGTTTGACTAAAAGATTGGTTAATTATTTGATTGCTGATTATGGAATCTTTTTCTTCTTGAATTTCATTCGATTCATAGATTTCTACTTCTCTTAATTGAGTTGGGTTTTCTTTTGAAACTTTTGCAAGTATTTTTTTTTTTCCTTTGAAATAGTTCTTTTTCATTTTTCCCACCTTTTTTCCCAGTTCGTTAAAAACGGGTTTCCAAAAGGAAGGTCCTTTTTGGGGCGAACCGAAAGGTTCTTTCGCTTCCAGTCCAAAAGCTGTTAAAAAAGAAACAGCCTCCTTTACTGTTTCAATTGCATAAGATTGGTGATTATGCCAGGGTTTCAAACGGAAAGGAAATATTATTTTGATCTGAAGACCTTCTATCCACCAATTTTCAGGAAATTCTAGGTCGCCTGATAATGAAGTGCCATTATAAGTACATATAATATGCATCTCTTTATTTAATTCCTGAAAATCCTCATACCATTCAGGACGTTGATGTAGGAATATACGTCCAAGATTTTTTGCAATTATCAACGAAGGAAATAGAATATATTTTCTAAAAAAAGAATGAAGTAGCAACAAACAAGATCTTATTGTTTGCCCATAAGTATGAGTCTCCCAACGCGCTGCTATCTTCATTTGCCTGCCCTCGTCTCTTATATTTTTTTTTTCTTTTTCGATTCCACTTTCTTCTATTTTTGTTTGTTCGTTTGTAGACTCTACAATAGTTCGAAAAATGGATTTTATCGATTTAAACATATCTAATATATTCGATTTTAAAGAAACGAGAACGGGGTTTTTTATTCTGTACACAAAAAGGGGCGAATGCGCATTTCCTTGAAACACTTTCCAAATAACTACTTTGCGCCTTTGTGCCCGCACAGACCCGTTGATTAGATCTCGATCAAAATCTGGTTGTTCTAAATAGCGTATCATAGTCAAGTCTTCCGAGTCATCCTCATCCCCCTTCGTCTCTTTGATATCAGTAAAAATAATTACCCGTTTAGCTTCTCTTCGACGAATTTCGAAATTGTCTTCTTCTGTTTGCATATCGTCTTCGTCAGTAATTAATTGGTATTCCCATTGGGGAATTATTTTACTGATTTCGTTTAGTCTATTTTGACTTGTGAGTATGTTTTGACTATTAGCATGAGTTAAAAATAATAATAATTTTTTTAAAAAAAAGTTTTCATATATTTTTTCCTTTTCTCTTTCTAACTTTTGTCTTTCTAAGTTTTCATAATTGGGAGGATCCTTCTTTTGTTTCCAAAATTTTTTCCCAAGAAAGAAAAAAAGGGAAAAGCCGGAACTTGTACAACTTGTAAAGTCAAAGCGAGAAAGGGATCTGTGTGGATAAAGAGTACGACGTCTTTCGTTTACAATATACGAATAATATTCGAAGTACTCTACACGATTCCTACACATTGCAAAAAAATGTGTCTTGAGAAAACTCAATTTTTTCATAAAAGACGTCCCTGCGGGATGAGGAAAAAAAAAACCACAGGAATCGTTGAGATTGTTCAAAATAAGCTTCCCCCAAAAATAACAGGCGTGAGTGTAGGACAAATAAGGAAAAATAATAAGGCTGCGGGAAATAGCTTTTTTAATAACTGTCAAAAAATCCGTTGATTCTATTGATTCTGAATTTTTATCATCAAATCTTTTTATTTCCATTTTAAGTTCTAATTGTTCATTATCGGTGTACGAAACGAGGATTTGATGAATTCGATTTATTTGAAATTTTTCTATAAAATTTTTTGTCGAAACTTTTTCGAGGATTGAATTTTTGCCGATTGTTTTTCGACACGATCCGCTCAAGAAAGGATCATACCTTTTTGGTAAGTATTTTTTTCGCCAATTATCATTACACAATCGAGTTCTTGTTTCGAGTCTATTCAAAAAACTAGATTCTTTCTCTAGAGATTTAATTCGATTAAGAAACCCCCCTTTTTCTTTGTTGTCAGAAACCCATACAGGAGTATTCTTAAAAGTGTACCATTCATCAGCAAAACTAAATGGCAATTCATAATCATTTTTCTCTTCGATTGTATTCTTACAACGAATACAATGAAAACCCGACTTTTCTGGGGCTGGGGGTATTAGACTTCTTTTTAGCGTTTCCAA